GCATTGGAATAATAGATTCAAAAATTTATATGATTCAACCTCAGACCCATTTAAATGTAGCGGATAACAGCGGGGCTCGAAAATTGATGTGTATTCGAATCATAGGAGCTAGTAATCGCCGATATGCTCATATTGGTGACGTTATTGTTGCTGTGATCAAAGAAGCAGTACCAAATATGCCCCTAGAAAAATCAGAAATAGTCAGAGCTGTAATTGTTCGTACCTGTAAAGAACTTAAACGTGACAGCGGTATGATAATACGATATGATGACAATGCTGCAGTTGTGATTGATCAAGAAGGAAATCCAAAAGGAACTCGAATTTTTGGGGCAATCCCCCGCGAATTGAGACAATTAAATTTTACTAAAATAGTTTCATTAGCTCCCGAAGTATTATAAAAAAAAAGAGATCTGAATCTTTGGAGTATTTGAAGGGAAATAGATTAATTCGTAGCTTGTGTTTCGCGCATATACCTTGAAAATTTTCTATTCATAAACCAAAAAAAAAAAAAAAAGAAAAACATGTTAATTATATCCAATTTTGGGACGCCAAAAGTTTTAGTTCATCATGGGTAGAGACACTATTGCTGAGATAATAACCTCTATACGAAATGCTGATATGGATAGAAAAAGAGTTATTCGCATAGCATCTACTAATATTACCGAAAATATTGTTAAAATACTTTTCCGGGAAGGTTTTATCGAAAACGTCAGAAAACATCGAGAAAAAAACAAAAATTTTTTGGTTTTAACCCTGCAACATAGCAGGAATAGGAAAAGACCTTATAGAAATTTGTTAAATTTAAAACGGATCAGCCGACCCGGTCTACGAATCTATTCTAACTCTCAACGAATTCCTAGAATTTTAGGTGGAATGGGGATTGTAATTCTTTCCACTTCTCGAGGTATAATGACAGATCGGGAAGCTCGACTAGAAGGAATCGGCGGAGAAATTTTATGTTATATATGGTAATCCGTTTAATATCCAAATGAAATCCGAAACCTCTTCCTATTAAAAAAAAAAAAAAGAAAGGGGGTGAGTTGTCTAATATCGTTTCTCCTCCATTAGTTGATACCTCAAGGGGGCTTTACCTGGAATGAAAGAACAAAAATGGATTCATGAAGGTTTAATTACTGAATCGCTTCCCAACGGCATGTTCCGGGTTCGGTTAGATAATGAGGATCTGATTCTAGGTTATGTTTCGGGAAAGATCCGGCGTAGTTTTATACGGATACTACCCGGAGATAAAGTCAAAATTGAAGTAAGTCGTTATGATTCAACCAGAGGACGTATAATTTATCGACTCCGAAACAAGGATTCGAAAGATTAGGTGATTTTTATTCAATATGATTCGAGATTTAAAATTTCAAGATTAAGATAAGGAATGACAAATATGAAAATAAGAGCTTCTGTTCGTAAAATTTGTGAAAAATGTCGTCTAATTCGTAGACGGGGGCGCATTAGAGTAATTTGTTCTAACCCGAGACATAAACAAAGACAAGGATAAAGGGATAATCAGATTCACTAAAGGGCTCAGCGTACAAATAAAGAATCTGTTTTGACATGAAATGGATATATCCATATATTTCTGACTCATATTTATGAGATGATACAATATGGCAAAAGCTATACCGAGAACTGGTTTACGTAGAAATGTACGTATTGGTGCACGTAAAAGTGCACGTAAAATACCAAAGGGAGTTATTCATGTTCAAGCAAGTTTTAATAATACCATTGTCACAGTTACAGATGTACGGGGTCGGGTGGTTTCCTGGTCCTCAGCCGGTACTTGTGGATTCAAGGGTACGAGAAGAGGGACACCCTTTGCCGCTCAAACTGCAGCAGCAAACGCTATTCGTACAGTAGTAGATCAAGGTATGCAACGAGCAGAAGTCATGATAAAAGGTCCCGGTCTCGGAAGAGACGCCGCATTACGAGCTATTCGTAGAAGTGGTATCCTATTAACTTTTGTACGGGATGTAACCCCTATGCCACATAATGGCTGTAGACCTCCCAAAAAAAGACGTGTGTAGAAAAAAACAATGAATCTATTTCAATAGAAACAAGAGAAATAAATAATTTAATCAAAAAAAATATTATTACTATGGTTCGAGAGAAAGTAACAGTATCTACTCGGACACTACAGTGGAAGTGTGTTGAATCAAGAACAGACAGTAAACGCCTTTATTATGGTCGATTTATTCTGTCTCCACTTATGAAAGGACAAGCCGACACAATAGGCATTTCGATGCGAAGAGCTTTGCTTGGCGAAATAGAAGGAACATGTATCACACGTGTAAAATCCGAGAATGTCTTCCACGAATATTCTAGTCTAACAGGTATTCAAGAATCGGCCCACGGAATTATAATGAATTTGAAAGAAATTGTATTGAGAAGTAATCTATATGGAACTTGTGACGCGTCTATTTGTGTTAGGGGTCCTGGATATGTAACTGCTCGAGATATCATCTTACCGCCTTATGTAGAAATTGTCGACAAT